CTCCAAAGAGACTGTTATTTCCATATTTTTCCGAACTACTGGGAGTGAGTACACCCTTATCCTTGTTTTTGGCGATTTCGCATTAATATCAATAAGGACAGGGAACGTTTTACCTACTCCTAACGGTCGGAGCGAGCCCTTGAATAAAGTGGATCTCCCCAAGTAGGATTTGAACCTACGACCAGTCAGTTAACAGCCGACCGCTCTACCACTGAGCTACTGAGGAACAACGGGGGGTTAGATCTCATATACGTTCAAGACTCTTGTTCTTTGGACCGACCTACGACCGGTGCATGAACCATTGAGAAGCCCAAAGCTTCCTTCGGAACTTCTGGAACATACACCCCACCCTATATTATAGGGAGAGAAGGTGACGATAGCAATCCCCTTCGCCTCCCCGCCTCCAGGACAAGGGGAGGCGGCGGTCAACCATCACCATGATCTTCTCCACGATGCATATTGATCAATCGATCTCCACGGTGCTGCGGACCCGCCAGTTCGCTAGGTATACTCACTCCACCGAAGGGCAACAAAGACCTCTCTCTCCCTGCCAGGGACAAGGGGCCTGCTTCTTATCCTAAGAGCTAGAAGGTAATGGTGAGATAGTCTCAACTAACCTACCTTACCTGTCCGAGCCCTTCATTGAGTGAAACGAAGCGGACATCATGGCACTTGGAACTGCTATTCGATCATAGAATTGATTTCGATCAAGCAGGAGAAGGTCCCCCTGTCGGCCCTTTCATCTCTCTGCCCGCTCCATGCTGTATAGCCTTCGGATCATGGGCTGGTTGAATGCTGGGATACGTGAGATTAGATCCGATCTGCCCGGTGATTTTGGTAGATAAAGATAAAGTGGTGGGAAGTGCTGAAGTGAGAGGAATCCATATCAGCGATCGTACCGTCATTACTTCAATGATTGTAATTCTACCTGATCAATCACTCTTTTTTATCTGTATTTTCTTTCTCAGCATTTCATTTTAAGAAGAATCCTTTTTTGAATGATGGAATATCAGTTCTATATATGTTCCATATAGATAGATAGATATCTATCTATCTATAATGAAATGAATCCAAAATGGAGGAAGGGGGAATAGAAAGGGGAAGGAAGAACAGAAAGAGAACAGGGGGACGGAGGGGATGGAGAGAAGGGAAGGGGACGAAGAATTGCAAGGGGACATAAAAGATCGATCTATCGATACAGAGAATGAGAGATTAGTCAAAATCTCACATCAACGAATCCATATAAAAATAAAAATTGTCAGTAGAAAGATTACTGCAAAAAACAAGAATCCAAATAGATAGGAAGATGTCCGTCCCCCCCCTAAATATTTCATTCCCTCTCCTACAAAGAGACCCAGGATACCGACTCTATCTATAATTCCATCAATTACCCATCGATCAAATAAATAAGTTAGTTCAGCTAATCTCCGTATACCCATAGTAAATATTTTGTTATAATATATGTCTATGTAGCCTCGGTAATATGACCAATTGTATATGACATTGATCAATCGGTCTGGGATACCCTTTAGCCGGGAATCCCTTTTATACCATAAATATGGTGAGGAGAAATTAAAATTTATAGGTCCATATAGGACAAAGGCCACGAATGTGCTAAAAAATGCTATACCAACTGAGGGAATCGCATCTACAAAAAATTCGGACCAATTTTCAGGATGGTTCTCATGGAAATGGTTCATCGATAGAGTCAACCGTTGGGATAAGATATCAGAACTTATTTCTCCTTGAACAAAAGAAACTCCTATAGATCCCACAAATAGAGTGAATAGTCCCAGTGCAAGTGAAGGCAATAGCATTGTATTGTCCGATTCCTTGGGATATGGAGGATCCCCTTTATCGAGAGGATGAGTAATAACCAGATATTCCATAGGTTTACCATCGAATTGTTCCATCTTCCCTGAGAATTTAAATACTCCTTCAGAGGAAGAAGAGTTCTTATTTCCCGGTAATTGTGGCATAGAACCCATTTCAGTTTCGGTGAATGTACCAGATTCTTTTTCTCCCCACATAGAGATCGAATAGAACGGAATAGGGTCGTTATACAAATTTACGCGGAGATCTCCTTCGAAAGCAAGAAAATACATACGAGACATGTAAAATGCAGTAAATCCTGCTACGGATCGAGCTATCCCCCCAAGAATGGTAGAATATAGCCAACTATCACTAATAATTTCATCCTTAGACCAAAAACAAGCAAAGGGGGGAATACCACAAAGAGAAAGTGTACCTAAAAGAAAGGTTGTTCCTGTAATTGGCATGTATTTACTTAAACCACCCATGAGAGCCATATTCTGACTTTCAGCGGGGCAATATCCAACAAGAGATTCCATGGAATGAATCACTGATCCAGATCCTAGGAACAATAACGCTTTAGAATAGGCATGTGTAATCGGATGGAACAAAGCAGCTCGATAAGAACCTGTACCTAGAGCTAACACCATATAACCTGATTGGGACATAGTAGAATAAGCCAAACCTCTTTTAAGATCACTTTGAGCAAGAGCCATAGTCGCTCCCAATAGAGCCGTTATTCCACCTGTCCAAGAGATGAGATTCATTATGAAAGGTAGAGCTTTGAAAAGAGGGAACAATCGAGCTACGAGAAAAATTCCTGCTGCTACCATAGTAGCGGCATGTATAAGAGCTGATATAGGGGTAGGCCCTTCCATAGCATCAGGTAACCATACATGAAGTGGAAATTGTGCGGATTTAGCTACTGGACCTAAAAATAAGAGAAAAGCACACAGAGTAGCAAAGAATGAACTAACTTCATTACTAGCAATCGATTCGTTAGATCTTCCCAATAAATATCTAAATTCGAAACTACCCGTTATCTGATAAAATCCTAGAATTCCTAATAATAGTCCAAAATCTCCTATACGATTAGTAATAAACGCTTTTTGACAGGCATTGGCTGCACTGGGTCGAGTAAACCAGGAACCTATTAATAAATAAGAACACATTCCTACTAATTCCCAAAATATATATATTTGTACCAGATTAGGGCTAATCACTAGTCCCAACATAGAAGCATTAAAAAGACTAAGATAAGCAAAGAACCTCACATATCCTTGGTCATGAGACATATAATTATCACTGTAGATCATAACCATGATTCCGACAGTAGTAACTGATATTGGCATAATGGAAGTAAGTGGATCGATCAAATAGCCCAACTCTGGGGAAAAATTCTTATTAATGGTCCAGGACCATAAATATTGATAGACGGGACCACCTGTAATTTGCTGCAAGAATAGATTGAAAGAAAAGAGCATAGCTATACCTAGCAGGGAAATGCTGATAAGAGCCCATATATGATGAAGACCCCTGGTTGCCCTTGGAAAAAGTAAGGATCCCGATCCTATTGGCACAGAGGCTGAAAGTGGAAGGAAAGGCACGATCCAAACATATTTATATATAAGTTCCATAGGAAGATCGAGTAATTTTTAGAAAGATTTTTTCTCTTTTTTTTTTTTTTCTTTTTTTTTTTTTTTTTCATTTCCCATTACTGGTTTCCGATCCACTGGATTACGAAAGGAACAAATCAAAAGGGGTCGTAAATCAGGAGGAACGATGGGATGGATTCCATCCATCTATTTTTCCTTCTCCTTCCACAAATAGAAAGTTCGAGCTGATTAATCATTAATTAATATGAAATGCCAGATGAATAGGAACCCTAGTTTCTTCAGGTACTCATCAACGAGATAGAGTTGTGCACATCCAAAATTGTACACTTTTCCCATATATTATCTTATATCACATAGATTTTTATAAACCAATAGAGATGTTTGACACTCTGGTCCTGCAAAAATATTCATGATAAAACCTGACAAGAATCGAACCAATTAGAGAGCTATTCTAGATTATAATATTTGATCGAATCTGTTCGATACATATTCGCTCCTAATCTTAAATAACAAGTATATACGTAATAATTGGAATCAGGAGTGAACAACTCCGAACGGGCCAGATAGATCTTATGGTATTTGTCACTCCACATCATTAGGATTAGGACCGGATGGATGGACGGAATGCCAAAATATCCATTTATTATTATTGATTTACCATAGATCTATTACTAATATCAGACATTCTCGGCTGTAAAATGAAATAAGAGGGATAATCCCACAGGATTCTCCTGGAGATGAACTGACCAATTAAGTAAGAAATGCATTTCCTAGAAAGAGGACACGGTGTACGTAGGTTAAGACATCGACAAAATTCGATTTGATCCGTAGTAGATTCTATCTGTCCAAAGAAATGAGAACGAATGGATTCTGCAGTAAATAAATCATTATTCATATAACGAAATAATGTAATTTTATCACAAATTATGAAGATTTCGAGGAGCTAGATCTTTAAACTTTTAGAATAGAAATAACGAGAGATATACGTACATATAGAGATATACATATCTCTATATGTACGTATATCTCTATACTGCATAGAATCACGCGATATATACAAGATTGAATATCAATCTAATAATATTTATCTAGATAGATAATATTTATCCAGATAGATAGATATGTACATATATGTCTATCACATCGAAATATATGAATGAAAAGCATTGTTCATCATGGCAGTTCCGAAGAAGCGCACTTCTAAATCCAGAAAACGAATTCGTAAAAATGTTTGGAAGGGAAAAGCAGATCAGGCCGCGGTAAAAGCTTTTTCCTTAGCTGAGTCTATCTCGACCGGTCGGTCAAAAATTTTTTACTGCACAACAAATGATAAGCCCTCTGGATCATCTAAATCCACATCCATTAATGAATCCAATGATTCATAACATCAACAAGTATGCCCCCTAGTAGAGGGCAATAATGGGAAAGAAGTCATTCCCTGGCTCTTTCGAACAATACTGGGAACGATACTGGGGTCGGACAGACAAAGAGACAAATCATGATTCGGTTTCACTACAGCATTCATTTATGGCCGACTGAGAGAGGGGGATTCCTTAACCATTCTTCCGATTCTTAAACCATTCATCCATACTTCCTTTACCGCTGGGGAAAGATTCCCCAGCATCATTCTTCAGAAGAATCCCGGATTAATTTAGCATTACCCTTATTTATATTTCTGATAGCTTTACCTCATCAACATCTTGTTGAATATCTATTTATATGGATAGATATCTATTTAAATAGATATGTATTTAGATAAGAACCTCGGAGTAATTAGTTTAATTTTAAATAGTTATAGAACCTACGGGATCATCTGAGTATAGTATTCACACACAAAATCACTCGTTCATTTTGGATGACTCGAATCTATGTGTTACTGTGTCACTCGAGCGAATTATTGCTCAGATCTCGGTGAATAATTCCTAATTCCTAATTTCAGATATCGGGATTCATCTTTCTCTTACTCTTCTTATTCCATTCGGGATTTCACACAATTGCTAGATACAGAATAAGAACTTAATAGATCCATTTTACTCCTCAACGGTTATCTCCTTTATGGTCATATAGAGAAAGTGCTCGATTTTTTAAGATGACTCATGGCTAGAGATACAATAACTCTAGCCATTTATGACCCGTTTTCAAGAACATAGGAAGAACATAATTCTAAGGGGACTGGCCAAAGTATAGATGTATAACTTTGCGCAACATCTTAGTATATCTGATCCCCGCCCGTCATTGGCCCCCCATTAATGGCCTAGCTCTCACTTTCCAGAACGTGATTTAAGGGGAATAAATAATCCATTTTTTTTTTTTTTTACATTCCAATAGCTCGAGAAACTCTTCTTACTAAGCCCGCGATATTCACAAATCGTTATCGGTAAAGTTACGGCATGAAATCTTTTTCCATGTATCTCTCTTCCATGTTCGGGATCTAGCTGCTTCCATTCTATCAAGATAATTTAAGAGATCTCTTGTTCAATGATGGAATTTAATAGGACTCTTCATTCCCCTTCGGAGCAGCAGGATTTGAACCTGCGACCTCCATCACCCCAAGATGGCACGCTACCAAGCTGCGCCATGCTCCGTTGTAATGATCAACATCACATTGATTCAATGTCCGAACTTAGATTTCGAACATCCCCCAATCTCCATTAATTACTCCCCCTGTTAAACCTGTTTTGAACACATTGACGATCTGGCACAAATGGGTTAGTATGTCTTTACCAAGCCGCCATGGTGAAATTGGTAGACACGCTGCTCTTAGGAAGCAGTGCTAGGGCATCTCGGTTCGAATCCGAGTGGCGGCATTCTTAGAATAAAATTCCGTTGATCTCCCTCCTATTCTGTTCAATTCATTTCTATTTATCTTTTCTTTATAATAGATCACTCTTTTCTATTGACTATTTTTAATTTATCCTATCGTATTTCTATTATCGATCCTATTTTAAAATCAAATGAAGAAATGGGTTTATTATGATATTCATAACCTTAGAACATATATTGGCTCACATTTCTTTTTCTCTCATTTCTGTTGTCACTCTCGCTTATTGGGGAACCTTGGTCCATCAAATTGAAGGGCTAAGTAGTTCGGGAGGAAAAGGCATGATAGTTACTTTTGTCTGTACAACGGGATTATTAATTACTCGTTGGCTTTATTCGGGACATTTACCGTTAAGTAATTTGTATGAGTCATTCATGTTCCTTTCATGGAGTTCATCTGTGATTCATATAATTCTAGAAGTGCGAAGCCAAAAGGATCGAGGATTAGGTGCAATCACTGCACCAAGCACTATGTTAACTCATGGTTTTGCTACTTCAGGTCTTCCGAAGGAAATGCAACAATCTGCAATGTTGGTACCTGCCCTGCAATCCCATTGGTTAATGATGCATGTAAGCATGATATTACTCAGCTATGCAACCCTTTTATGTGGATCCCTATCATCAATAGCTTTTCTGATCATTACATTTCGGAGAAATAGAAGGATTCTTTCGCTTCTCAGTGCGAGGGACAATTCATTCATTTGGCCCTTTCCCTCCAGGAATAATTTGTATTTACATGAACAAGAAAAGAGTGATTTGCAAAACACTTTTTATTTGTCATTCACAAATCATCGTAAATGTCAATTGACTCAACAATTAGATTATTGGAGTTATCGTGTTATTGGTCTAGGCTTTCTTCTTTTAACTATAGGTATTCTTTCTGGAGCAGTATGGGCTAATGAAGCATGGGGATCTCGTTGGAGTTGGGATCCTAAAGAGACTTGGGCATTGATTACTTGGATCATATTTGCAATTTATTTGCATACCAGGGTGAATAAAGGTTGGCAAGATGAGAACCCGGCAATTATAGCTTCTTTAGGATCTTTTATAGTTTGGATCTGCTATTTGGGGGTCGATCTATTAGGAATAGGTTTACATAGCTATGGATGGTTGATTTAGCACAGAACTAAAAATGGACTTGGACCCGGGATTTATGGAAGAAAAAAAAGAAGAATATATTCCATATAGTATAGTTATTATAATAGTATAGTTATTATACGGAATTGATAAATGGAATTAGTAATTTTTTCAAGTTCTTTCAAATAGTTATTCTAATATGATCACTACTTGAAATAATTTGAATTACATCCGAAACAAATTAATTGTTCATTATTTTGACCCCATCCTATTCCTCTCTCTTCGAGAGATGAATAGGATAATTTGATTGTATCCCATGACTATCTAGTTGACAATTTATCTGATGAAAAGTCCGAAAGGAGTTATTCATGGAAGGATCGGAACATAATAGCTTCCACTTTCTTATCCCATAGAGATAAGACTAAATCAGGATAAGGACCAGTACCTATTACTGGCAGAAAAAGACAAATCGAAATAAAGATTTCTCGTGGTCCAGAATCCTTTAAATAGGGGTTCAAGACGTTCAAAAACTTATATCCATAGAACATTCGACGTAACATAGATAATAAATGAATAGGAGTTAATATCATTCCAATTGCCATTATTGCAGCAATAACTATTTGAAAAGTCAAAGAATACTTACGACTAGTAATTATTCCCAGAAGTACCATAGATTCCGCTACGAAACCACTCATTCCTGGCAATGCGAGGGAAGCCATTGAAAAGCTACTGAACATAGTAGATATTTTGGACATTGGTATAGCCATTCCTCCTATCCCGTCAAGAAAAAGAGTACGTATCCCATCGTAACTTGTTCCTGCCAAGAAGAAAAGTGCAGCACCAATTAATCCATGAGAAATCATCTGCAAAATGGCTCCATTAAGACTCGTATCTGCCATGGAACCAATTCCTACAATTACAAAACCCATATGAGATACTGATGAATAGGCTATTCTCCTTTTCAAATTACGTTGACTCAGAGAAGTTAGAGCTGCATAGATAATTTGAACCGCTCCTACTATTACCAACCATGGTGAAAATAGAGAATGAGCATGAGGTAATAATTCCATATTAATTCGAATTAATCCATATCCCCCCATTTTCAATGGAATTCCAGCCAAAAGCATACATGTACTATAATGCGCTTCCCCATGAGTATCCGGTAGCCAGGTATGTAAAGGGAGAATTGGCAATTTGATGGCATGAGCGATGAAGAATCCTAAATAGAATACTATTTCCAGTACTACAGGATAATATTTATTAGCCAATATTTCAAAATCTAATGTTGGTCCATCAAATCCATAGAGACCCATACTTGAAGCTCCCATTGAGATAAAAATAGAACCACCTGCAGTGTACAAAATGAACTTTGTAGCCGAATATAGACGTCTTTTTCCTCCCCACATGGATAGAAGTAGGTAAACGGGAATTAGTTCTAGCTCCCACATGAGAAAAAAAAGTAGAATATCTCGAGAAGCAAATAATCCTACTTGGCCACTGTACATTGCCAACATCAAGAAATAGAACAATCGGGGATTTCGGGTAACTGGCCAAGCGGCTAAAGTGGCTAAAGTAGTAACAAATGACGTCAATGAAATAGGTCCAATAGAAAGTCCATCAATTCCCAGTCTCCAATGAAGGTCAATAAGATCTATCCATTCATAATCTTCTTCCAATTGGATCAATGGATCGTCGAAATGAAAATGATAACGAAATGTATAGGTCATTAGAAGGAATTCTAATAAGCAGATACCCAGAGTATACCATCGAATTATATTATTCCCTCTATGAGGGAACAATGGGATTGAGGAACCCGCAGATATGGGCAAAATAACAATTATTGTTAACCAGGGTAAATCGCTCATGATGAAAATGGAAGTAATTTTCTATAGAAAAACCCATGCTCAATATCTCGGGTTGAGTATGGGTTTTTACCAGTGAAAGAAAAAAAAGGAGAATAATAAATAGGAGATAGATCTAACAATTTTTGTGATCTATGTTTATTAGTAAGCTAGACCCATACTGCGAGTTGTCTCATGCCACAAATAAACACGTACACTCAAGAAATCTGTTGGACAAGCAGATTCGCATCTCTTACAACCTACACAATCTTCTGTTCTTGGAGCAGAAGCAATTTGCTTAGCTTTACATCCTTCCCAAGGTATCATTTCCAATACATCTGTGGGACAAGCTCGTACACATTGAGTACAGCCGATACATGTATCATAAATTTTGACTGAATGTGCCATTGGATCTATTAACTCCCATTAGTTAGGATGTCAGAAGTTATCAATTTGATAAGATCTTATAATATAGATCAATAACAAGATATTATTGATATCAGACGAATTAGTAATTGTACTATCAGTGATATTATGAATGGATATATTTATATCATGCATCTGTTCAGTAGGGTGAAGTTACTTGTATAACTTCGATCTTTCTGGATTCTACTAAATCTGACTCAATTGTGTTGGTCAGATACAATTTGTTAATGAGTTCGATATGGATTGAATAACGCTTTTCATCGATAATAATAATACATTGATTTCGATTACATGCAGATAATAGGTATATCTACTATATGCATAGATTTGTGTATCTATATCTATTTATATAGATTAATAGATGGATATACCTATTTTTTATTTGTAGATTTAGAAATCTACTTATTCCCGATCAATCCGGAGATTCTATGTGCTCTATTACCATTTTGACAAATTAAATTGATCGATACGAGTCGATTTTCTGTTACGATATATTGCTAAAGCAATAGCTAATCCAATGGCTGCTTCAGCGGCTGCAATAGCGGTAACAAAGATCGAGAAGATGTCTCCCTTTACTTGTCGACTATCAAAATAATTGGAGAATGTTACGAGATTGACATTAACCGCATTCAGTATTAGCTCAAGACACATAAGTGCTCTAACCATGTTCCGACTTGTGATCAGTCCATAAATACCGATAGAGAACAAATAAGCACCTGAAATAAGCGCATGCTCGAGCATAATTGATAAACTCCCTATTAACCTCGATTGATCTAGATACGAACAGAAGTTCTATAAAGTTTATTATTTGATATTATCTGGAAGATCAAAGATCATACTTCTCCTAATATCACGATATTTCACTCGATATTTGACATTCAAACTATTTCCTCTCGGCGAGCTATAGTAATTGCTCCCACGAGGGCAACTAAAAGTATTATAGAAAGAAGTTCGAATGGAAGGAAAAAATCAGTTGATAAATGAGCCCCAATACGTTGAACGTTGTTTGTTAAGTCCTGTTCTAAAATTTGATTCGATTTTGTAGTCATAGATATCTCGGACCATGATGTGTTCAGGATAATAGTAATTAATGAACAGAAGAGACTCGTACAAACTACTAAAGTGATACCATCTCCGACGGTCCAGAGAGGAACAAAATTTGGATATTTTTGATTATTCATCAACATCACGGCAAACACGATCAAGACATTGACAGCTCCTACGTAGATCAGGATTTGTGCAGCAGCTACAAAATCTGCGTTCAATAAAATATATAATAAAGATATACAAACAAGAACCGGTCCCAATGAAAGGGCAGAATAAATTATATTGGTAAGTAGTACTACTTCCAAACCTCCTAATATGAGACCCAGCTCTAGAGGGACCAAAAGAATATCATGTATCGGCCCAGGTAGATCCATTATATGTACGGTAAGTTCCAATATTACTTCTCACAATCCCATTCACTAAACAAAGAAGTTACCCTATCCATATACCTATTTTATATACCAACATGAATATTCATACTGCAACTATTCGGATATGTAAATTAGATAGACTGATCCAGAATTAGATTGGTCAAGGATATATTATAATCAATGATATATCATTGGTCATATTCCTAGTGTAATTTTAAACAGAATTACTAATTCCCAGTCAATTCGAAAAAAAAATAGGGTCCCTATTCATCGGTTCTCCCTGATCGGAACTTCAGATTGAATCCGGAGAACTGGTAACAGTTCTTGGATCTAAATGTCCGTCCATAGTTTTCTCGGACAAAGAAGTTGAACTGAAAATTGTTCGAATTGTAGAATCTTCAATCACCGATATTGGTGAACGTCCTAGAGCAATCTGATCATAATTCAATTCATGACGATCATAGGTCGAAAGTTCATATTCTTCAGTCATCGACAGACAATTTGTGGGACAATATTCGACACAATTCCCACAAAAGATACAAATTCCGAAATCAATGCTATGATTTTCTAATCGTTTTTTTCCGATATCTCTTCCAAAGTTCCAATCAACAACGGGTAGATCAATCGGACATACACGGACACATACTTCACGAGCAATACATTTATCAAATTCGAAATGAATCCGTCCGCGAAATCGTTCTGATGGGATCAATTTGTCATAGGGATATTGAATAGTCATGGGTAAACGATTCATGTGATATAGGGTAACCATAAAACCTTGACCAATATATCTCGCAGCTTGTATCGCTCGTTGACTATAATCTATGAATCCAGTCACCGTGGAAAACATATGGTAGATATCCTTGAATGGATCATTTCGTGTCTATTCTATTTCTTTCTCTTTATAGATGTATTCAATCTACCAATTTCGGATGTGTTACAGAATCTATTTTTGGAATGATATTTTGTCACAATAAAAGAAGTTGAAAAGAAGCTGTCAGTAATAAATTACCCAGAGCGATAGGTAAAAGAAATTTCCAACCAAGATCCAATAATTGGTCTATCCTCATTCTAGGCAAAGTCCATCTCGCCGTGATAGAAATGAACAAGAACAGATAAGCTTTAGCTAATGTGATAAGGATCCCCATCGTTATGCCAAGGACCTCACTAGTTCCATTAATAGAATCCCATTCGAAATATTCCGAAATTGGTATGGATGGAATGGAAAAGTTCCATCCGCCCAAATAGAGAATTGTCACAAATAATGAGGAAGCTAATAGATTCAGATAGGAAGCAACGTAAAATAAACCAAATTTTATACCCGAATATTCGGTTTGATAACCCGCTACCAATTCTTCTTCCGCTTCTGGTAGATCAAAAGGCAATCTTTCACATTCTGCTAGGGAAGAGATAAAGAAAGCTATAAACCCTATAGGTTGACGCCACAAATTCCATCCCCAAAAACCATATCTAGACTGTGCTTCAACTATATCAACCGTACCTAAACTGTTGGATAATTATAGTCGATAATAGCATCACCGTTCTCATCTCTATTCCGAAACCGTACGTGAAACTTCAGCTTCATACGGCTCCTCAATGGCCATCGAGAAGTAGAAAGAACAATCCTTTTATATTATCTCGTTATGCACCTCGCACAATGGGAAATAGAATAAAAGAGAAAAGAAACATCGAAGTGTTCATGAATTGGACCAATGAGATTCTGTCTGCTACAATAACAAGAGCTTTTGAACCTATCTTGACCTTCACAATTCTTTGTTAGTAAAAATTCGGATCCATTAATGAAATACTACAACAATTACTTTTTCCCACTATGGATCCATATTCCATTTCACTCGAGATTCCGTCAATCACGAATGAGACTTCGGCAGTAGTCCATTGATTCAAATTAGATCTTTATGAAAAAAAGGAGAAGAAACATCCTTTATCCATCTTTTCGTGGGAGAAGGAGAGGAGAACTGCAAAAAGGATTACTTCGTTCCTGATAGTCATTCCTTTTTAAGTAAATAGGAACATACTCCAGATCGGGGTTCTGGGGAAGTACTACTCGATCATCCCTACCAACGTCAAGTCCTCATTATCATCCCATTGATATAGAAACATTTCTCGAAATATGTTTCGTTATCTCTCACTAACCTTTCGTGCATTTTTGTGTTCCTGACCATCTACTTTTGCTCGATCTTCAGTATGATAGTATGAGCTTCATACAGTTTTTTTTTTTTTCCTTTGCCCCCGCTGTCAGGCCCCGATACTAATATCTTAACTGGGGTACACAGTTTTCACTGGTTGTGCATGCCTTCACTCTTGTACAGGGGATGGGACTCGATCCTATTACTGCGAATTCACAAGCTGTTTGATCTCACCCATATGACTATCTAGTTTATCAGTTGGAATGAATAAGAAATATTCATCCTATTAATCTCTTTTCCTTTCTTATAGAGATAGGGGAAAAGCTCATATTGCAACGGATCACACGTAGAGATATAGATAACACACATAAAGCTAGAGGGATTTCGTAACTGATGGATTGAGCAGCAGCTCGGAGACCACCTGAGAAAGAATATTTATTATTTGATCCATACCCCGCCATAAGAAGTCCAAGAGGAGCAATACTTGAAACGGCGATCCGGAAAAAAACACCTATACTAAGATCAGCTAAAACGATGTGGCGGCCGAAGGGAATTACTAAATAACTCGAAAGAATTGGTATAACCACTATAGCTGGTCCAATACTGAATAACCAAAGATCCCCTCTAGATGGGATAATATCCTCTTTCAGAAGTAGTTTGATCCCATCTGCTAAAGCTTGAAGAATTCCCAAGGGACCGGCGTATTCAGGTCCAATACGTTGTTGTATTCCTGCAGATATCTTTCTTTCAAGCCATACAATAACTAATAATCCTATTAAAACTCCCAATATAGGAATAAGAATGTAAATTCTAATCCATATAAGACCGAAGATCTCTTTTAGAAATCCCAGTACAAAAGATAAATTGATAACTCGTTCCTCAGGATCCGTCGTATTAATCACCATCTTAACGATCAACCTCTCCCATAATGATATCTATACTACCTAAAATTGTCATGATATCGGCCAATTTCATGCTTTTAACCAGTTGAGGAGGAATTTGCAAATTAATAAAACCAGGTGGGCGAATTTTCCATCTCCAGGGAAAAATACTATCATCTCCCATTAGAAAAATTCCTAATTCTCCTTTGGGAGCTTCTACTCTCACATAATGTTCTTGTTTTGGTGACTCAAAAGTAGGGGAAGGTTTTTTACTAATAAATCGAAATTCAAAATCATTCCATTCCGAATCTTTGCCTTTATCGAGGCGCCGGGCTTCCAAATTCTCATAGGGTCCTCCCGGAATTATTTTTAGGGCCTGTCGAATAATTTTGATAGATTCTGTCATTTCCCCAATTCGTACCAAGTAACGAGCTAATGAATCCCCTTCTTTTTGCCATTGGACCTCCCAATCAAATTCATCGTAACATTCGTAATGATCAACTTTACGAAGATCCCATTGTATTCCGGAAGCTCGTAGCATAGGTCCTGATAAACCCCAATCTATTGCTTCTTCTCTACCAATGATGCCTACTCCTTCAACTCGTTCTAAAAAGATGGGATTGCGCGTAATAAGCCTTTCATATTCAGCCACTTTGGATAAGAAATAATCGCAAAAATCCAAACATTTATCTATCCAACCGTAGGGTAAATCTACAGCTACTCCTCCGATACGAAAATAATTATGCATCATTCGCATACCCGTGGCAGCTTCGAATAAATCATAAATAATTTCCCTTTCTCTGGAAATGTAAAAGAAAGGAGTCTGTGCACCAATATCAGCCATGAAAGGCCCAAGCCATAACAAATGGGGAGCTATACGACTCAACTCTAGCATGATAACTCTGATACAGCTAGCCCTTTTAGGTACCTGAATATTTCCCAATCTTTCCGGCGCATTTACCGTTACTGCTTCTGTAAACATAGTGGCTAAATAATCCCATCGTGTTACATAGGGAAGATATTGGACAATTGTTCGGTTCTCGGCAATTTTTTCCATCCCTCTATGCAAATAACCTAATATAGGTTCACAGTCAATAACATCTTCACCATCTAGAGTAACAATAAGTCGAAGAACACCATGCATCGATGGATGATGAGGGCCCATACTTACTATCACGGAGTCTTTTTCTGTAGCAAGCACGGTCATATGTCATTCTCCTCTGATTCGTTTCATAAATTGATGGAAACAAAGGAACGGCTCATTAAGATCCGGAATCTAACAACCAAAAAAAATTTTGGAATTGAAAATTTCGTTTGAAATCAACGGATTTTTAGCCCACGAATACTTAGTTGACCAATTAAATCTTCGTAACGAGGTCTGTTCCTTTTGGACAAATAAACCAGAAGTCGCTTACGTTTCCCCAAAATTTGCCACAAACCTCTTTGGGATGAATAGTCTCTTCTGTGCAATTCCAAATGATGAGTAAGTCTCAGAATCCGATCAGTTAAATGATATATCTGAGATTCAACGGATCTTCTCCGTTCTTTAAGAATCAGAGATGAACGAATGGGCGAATTCTTTGGCATAAAAACTATTTTTCTCGAGATAGAATGAATGAGATTGATTCATGGTCAGAAAGAAGAATGAGATCTATTAATTTTTCCATGGTCCATGGAAGAATTTGTTCCGAACATTCCCATTTAATGACAGATAGAGAATTTATCTCCTCCCAGAGAAACGAGTTTCTCCAATTTGGATTTGCAGCGGGATACAGATAGATGAGAGATTCCTATATCGATAGAATCGAATAGATCGAATCCAAATAGAAATATCTTTTAGGATTTCGATTCATTCCATTGATGCGGATATGGATGTATTATGAAATACACTATCTACATATCTATCTATTTATCCATCTATCTATCCATTTATAGATAGATAGATATCGAATCTCTATTAAATAGATCCCATTTCCTAATATAAAATTAGGGATACATACGTATTCTTAACATAACAGACCGACTCCCATCATTTGTATTGAACCAATATCTATTCATACAAGCCAGATCCTCTAATCGATAACTAGGCCAAAGAAAACGTTTAGTCATTTGGGTTATATCTATATCAAGATGTTTATCTCTTTCCATGAGTTCTTCGTAGTTTTGTACGTCCTTTTCATCGGAAAGTTCTGCATTTCCATCTAGATTATTCTCCAGATCGAAACGATTTAGAATTCTAAATTCTCTACGACGTCTCGGAAGCAAAATATCTTCAAAAATGAGAGAACTTGAAATGTTTTCATTCCCATCTCCAAGAATTCCTCCGTGTCGTATAGATCCATCAGAAAGATTTACATCTGCCCTTCCCCGGAACCTATTCTTAAATCTTAATGAAATACTTACGATTTTATACATCAGGAATTGGTCATCCAATACCCCAGATAAACGAAATGGTTCGACAATTAATATTCCATCCTTTACTGTTCCTGAAACATCCTTATCAATCGAATGAGACATTAGATCCAGGTCCAAATCTCCCGTTCGAAGATAGGGTATAGCAATTCTCTCCGGATCCTTCATTCCACTTAAAAGAGAACATATATTGATGTTATTTTCGAGTTCCCTCGCTATGGATTCTGCCCATCTAAATTGAATAGCAGTTTCAACAGTTTTTCCATCTTCCAGCAGAAATTCTACCTCATCGTATTCATTGTTCCCATTATCCTTTTTTTCTTTGTCCTGACTATTCAATCCAACATACTTTTCTTGGTCTTTAACATTCGATCTAACATATTCTTGTTCTTGAACATAGGATCCAATATCTTCTTTCTGTTGTTCTCTTTCTTCTCGGTCTCGGACATTCGATCTAATATTTTCTTCTTTCCTATATGATCCAAAAATATCTTCGTGTTCTTCTCGTATAAGCGATTTTCTTGGTATGATCATCAATTCAGTTTTATATGTATCATTCATTCCTACAAGTTCTGGGAATAACCAGAATCTTAAATTTGATCCGGAACGATCCGTTCTTCTTCGATTAATTCTCGGAGAATCGGTAATATCAAAATTGTCTCTTTCTTTCTCGTCGATCCATTGAGAATTCGTAATAGAACAAATATCCTCCTTGTCAATTTCTTGATAATTGAGAATATTGTAACCGAAATCCTTCTGATCTTCATCCTTTTTTGAATTCGTAATATCATGAATATATCTTTCCCTAGGAATCTCTTGATAATCGGTAATATTGATATTATCCGGTATATCAAATAGTTCCGATTCACGTATAATACTATTAGAGAGAATCTCTTCCCGTTCATTCTGCCGTACTGGCAGTCCGTTAAGATCGAAATCTTTTGTGAAATCGATATAACTATATGAGAAAAGATTGTATCTGTAACGTTTGTTCAGTTTCCGGGTTCGTCCCGGAGAAGGTTTTACCAAAAATGAGGGATATCCCTGTTGTTGTTCATAGGGAATGAATCTATTTTCTTCATAGGAATGAAGAGAATCTCGATTCTCAGCCGTCCGTTGCTTACTCATCTCATTTCTCCATCTCTGTGGTGCTATTCCAGACCATATCTGTGAGGATAAATTGTATCGATCGTAACATTTTAACCACTCTTTCCAGTCATTTGCTCTCAAATCTTGCGGTTCTTTAGAATCCAATATTCCTTGTATATTGAAAAATTCTTTGATCTTTCCTTTTAAAAAAGGATACGATGTTCTATATTGTAATAGATATTTTGAATGGGACTTGTTCATTGATCTTATTTGCCATATCTCGTTAAATAGATATGCTTGGGACATTAAGATCATGTCCCGATTGGTACCAACTTGTAAATCTCGTATCTCTTTGGTAATTGAATGGTAGTTGGGAATTTTATCCTTATTTGTCTTCGAAATATCGTTCTTCAAAATGAAAATTCTTCTGTAAATTGCTACAAGATTCCTCGTCGATCTAATACAAAATTGTATGTTCAACCTGATGAGGCGAATAACACTTAGGGAAATATCTCTGCCCATTCTTTCAATAAATAGATTTATTGAATAGGGCCATTTCCAAAAAAATCGTACACTTCTCTTTCTAAATTGAACAAGTATTTGCCGAATCTGAATCAATCGCTTTTTTGATTCCGATTCTATATAACTAGAACATTGATTATTTTTTTCCTCTAGATCTACATTAATCCCTAAATTTACTAGATATTTCTCAGTGATCTGTTCGATCTGATCATTCATTGTGGTTGTCCAATCATCTAGATCTTCAATAGTTGTTTGAGTTCCATATCCAGGTCGATCCTGAATCTCCGATGAAAAATTTGCACTACCCGCAGGCCTAGTCCCGATGAGCAATTGATATTTATTGAAGATCTGGTCATTTATTCCGAGATTTTCTGTACTCCTATTATCTGGTTGAGGTCCAGATTCCTTTATTCGTCCTATTCCTGATAGAATTGTTCTTATCAATCGTCCTTTCAATTCTTTGATAATGGGTTCCCAAAAGGAAGGTATTTTTTTTGGATAACCAAAAGGTACTTCAGTTTCCAATCCCCAGGTCGTTAAATAGCTAGAACTCGATTTTTCTCCTTTGTCAAATTGGAGCTCAGATCCGTGCCAAGGTCTCAAACGAAAAGGAAATAGAATCTTGATCTGAATACCATCCCTGAGCCATCTGTCCGGAAATTCCGTTTCTGAAAATTCAATCCCATCATAAGTGCATTTGATATGAATTTCTCTACTCCATTCCCCCCAATCTTCATCCCATTCAGGGACTTGAAATAATAGCATACGACCAATATTTTTAGCTATTATTAATGAGGGTAAAATTATATATTTTCTAAGAATTGATTGGGTCACTAATATAAAACCTCTTATTTTTTGATTTAGTGAAAAATCCAATTTGTCTGCTATTGAGAGACGATCAACTTTTGATCTCTCCCCAGAATAAGTTCTTCCCGATTTCAAGTCTTTATTTAGAAAATTCGTAACAATTTGTTCCAGATCTACTCTATTGGGCATATAAAAAGAATCTTTTAAAAAAGTGGGTATCTCCATTCTTCCCAAAAATAGAAATAAAGGGGAATGTGCACCCGTTTGTATCATTTTACATATTATAGTTCTACGTCTTTGAGCACGCATGGATCCTTTTACTAGGTTACGGCGAAAATCTGACTCTTCCGAATAACGTCTCACAATTCTCTGTATTCCGTTCGGGTCGATAATTGTTATACTCCTGATCTTTCTTGGACGAAGATCATTTATTGAGGGTATGAAGTCGTATTTACCGCTTCTCAAATTGTAGGACCATCGAGGCACAAGTTTCTGAATCTCTATAATTTCGAAAGGGTCATTGAATAAGAATTTCCCGCAAAAGGCAGAAATAGATTTTGTTTGGGTCGAATCACCCGTAGATGAATTTATCCAAAGATCCCGAAGTACTGTCCATTCCTTCTGTTCCAAATGTTCGAAAAGTGAAACTTGTTCCGCAGAAGGAAGACTAAGGATTAATTCCCATCTCATGGGACTTGTGACATTTTTCTCGCCACCAATTATACCAGGAATATCCAACAAATATTTTGCATAGGTCTCTTTATTACATGAAGCTATTTCCAATAGAACCTCAATATAAATTCTTCGATCATATGAGACTATTTCCAACAAATCTCTCGACGAGTCTTTTACATGAATCTCTTCATTATTTGAAGCCATTTCCGAGAAATCTATTCGATGAATTCCTCGATCTTTCAAAGAAACTATATTCGGCAAATCTTTCGTATAGATCTTCCAATTATCCGAATTTCTGATCATTTGTTCCGCTAATAGATAAAGTTGTTTTGAAATAGGTTCAACTTTTTTCTTTTCTGATAATTCATTGATTGAGATAAACGAGTGAACGGTATCTGTAAGTAGTGGTTCCCAGGGTAGCGGAAAGTTTTTGCGTTCCAATTCTCGCCAATGATCAGAGATCCGATCTTCAATTTGATTATTCCAGGATCCTTCCGCGGTGTCCTTCGTAGGTACCTTTGTCAAATCCGGAAGATCTAAATTGATCGAATCGCTCAAAATCCAAGGTGACCTTAATTGATCAATTATTCCACGGAACGGTCCATTCAGAAAGGGATCATGTATCTTAGGAAAGGAATCTCCCTGATAATTGGATAATTTAACTCCTTTTTCCATCACATCTCCAACAGGGGATCCATTGCTTAGAGCTTCTATTCGATTCCTGAATTCATTGCCCAAGTTATCCTTTCTCTGCTCTTCAGTGCAAATCCATTGATAATAAAGATCCTCAGATGAGGAAAAGGTATCTGAAAGATTCCTATATCTTCTGATCCTTTCCCAAAATACCGACACACTAGGTAGAGATGTGAAAGATATCCTTTGTTTTCCATCACTTGAACATGTGTCGAAGAAATATTGGGATACTTCGGTCTTTACAGGACCTGAGTTAGTAAATGGGCTATTTCTGATATATCGCAATGGCCTATTCCATCTGCAATGATCAAACAAAATAATGGGCCATGGTTGATCGAACCATGGTGATTCTTCGTTGGGGAGTCTTTTAAATTCATTTTGATCCTTATGTACAAAGTCATCCTTTATTTCTTTATTAGAAATAAGAGACGGTGACGGAGTTCTGCCCAAATATAATAAACAGGAATAATAAATAAGAATACTAAAAGTTCGATTTATATAGCGTTTTGATATAGTATAACCTATGGGTGAATCACGTTCTATACGGAAAGATACCAATCTTGCCAAATTTATGAATAGAACATGACCACCCAACCAACCACAAAGACTACTTATTACAAATGATATATTATTGCTATAACGAAAAAGAAAAAGGTTCATCAGTCTCGTTAATATAGGACTTGGTAGAATAATAGGATTTAGTAATTGAAAAATTAGGCTATCCATAAATAGACCTAGAATTCTAGAATTGTTAAGTGAATTTATGGGGTACAGAGATTTTGAATTTGAAAGTTTCTCGTTGGTATGGAAACAATGAAGGAACATGTATGGTACAACTAATAAAGTTATTGCGTGAGGTTTCCCCAATACTGTATAGATAGGTGAATAGTACATCGATAAAAAAACTATTAATTGTCCCGTAATATAACCACTTATAGTTACTATACCATCTACAGTTCCTTCTAGAAATAAAATTCTCATGGGGGATATCTGAGAAGGACTAATGGGCAATGTGGTAATAAATCCGTAATAGAGTCCAAATAAAATGATCGGACCCGATACTTCTATCCTTGATGATATTGAATCCCATGGTAGACTCAAGATTCTAAGTATCATATTCACTATAAGTATCATATTAAAAATCCTTCTTAAAAAACGTGGAATGATTATAGAAATTATTCCAATATCTCCCATATATACATGGGAGATATTGGATATGAATAGTTATCATTTTCTAATTCATGAATTCAATTTCATAGAATTGGTCCCAATTTCAAATCGATCTTTACTTGATCTCTCCATATATGTGCATATATGCACACATATGTTTATAACATATATCAAATAGATATGCATATGCCATTAACACATATATTCGATTCGGAAATATTGAGGGATATTTAAAACTTGTTGTCTCTTTTTTTTTTTTTATTTTACTAGGGTGGTCCGGCCCAAGTCTTCTAAATTGTCGTTACACCGCAAAGGTCGAGTGACCAATTCAAGGACATTCCTAGCATTAGCAAATCCGTGAATTTGCGCAAAGGTGAATTCAACCGACCATTTAGTATTCATTCCTCTTGCTTCTAATGGGTCAGCATGAGCCATTCCAGTGATGGCTAAGTCGGGTTGTAACTCACGTATACGTCGTAATTGATTATAATTATCCGGTTTTTCCACAATTCGTGGTATTGGTACACACATCTTTATACATGTATCTCGCAAAAGTGCTAATTCAGCAGCTTGATATCGTTTATCCATATATGGAATACCAATTTCATAAACGATCATTCCACATCTGATTAAGAATCTTGCTAGAGATATTTCTAGAAGATTATCTCCCATGAAAAATACAGATTTTCCATGTACCAAAGAAATATAATCCTTCAAACTTTCCCATATCTGTTTCTCCCTTTCCTCTAAACCCTGAGTTTCAATATCAAATACAGGACAAATCTTTTCGATCCAAGCACGCGTTCCGTCCGGACCGATAGGAAAAGGAGCTCCAATTAATCTACATCTTTCACGTCTTACCAAAGTGGTTGCTGTACGACTCAGAAATGGATTGATACCACAGACATAAACTCCATTACCTAATGACGGAAGATGAGTATATCTCTGGGCAGGTAACCAACCTGATACCTTGACAGATTGGCGCCTTAATTCCGGACTGAGTTGAGAAGCTACGTTCGAAGGTAGGGATCCAAAAAGAGCTAAGGAGGGATGATCTCCGTATTCTATGAATTCTCCTTCCTTTTCAAGGGGAGGAGGGAATTTTTGTATAGTTCCATTCCGTTCACGAACGAATAATCTCTGTTCTAGACAACGATGTGCCATCGCAGCTAGCACAGTATCTTCCCCTTGAGTAAAAGCATGATCCAGTCCGTTTGCTCTTGCCACTATAATTGGTATTCCAATTTCAGATTCCAATTTTGGTGCCATACCTTCCAAGTCCATTTTTATTATTTCTGTAGTACAAGTACCTATCCATATGATGACATTGGGGTCCCTATCTTTTTTTATCCGAATACAAAGCCTTTTCAACTCTTCATAATCATTCAATTGAGCCGAGATATCTCCTTCTTCTAATTCTGCCATTGCATAGCGAGGTTCTGCAAAGATCATAACTCCAAGCGTATTTTGTAGAAAATAACCACATGTCTTCGTGCCTACCACCAAAAAGAAACTGTCTTCAATCTTTTGGTATAACCAAGATACGCAGCTAATAGGACAAAAAGTATGATAATTACCCGTTTCACATTCAAAAGTGAGAGTTTCAGAGATCTTCGCTGACATAAATAGATTTCCCCAACGAACCGATCAACGAATCAATTGTTGATCTCAAACCATCGTAAATCCAAGCAAATTTTCCTGATTCTTCCCCTGTTTCCCATCATTAATGGGACTTAGGTAGGAATCGGAAAGTAAACTGAAGAATTTTCGATCCGGAATCTCTTTCGGTACAATACCTTCTGGTTGAGACAATATCTGATCTGCTATGTTCAAATAATATTCACACACATAGTTAAGGGATGGTTCAGATCCAACCATTTCAAATAAGGTTTTACCCTTGACTCTAGATATTCGAATATCTTCAATAAGAGGTAAAACTTCTATTACGGGCATTGGACAGACTTCTACATATCCATCGATAAGATCTCTTTTAGATGTACGATTTCCGACCAAGCCTGCTAATCGGAGTAGATGTGTACGAGTTTTTTCCCCGATAGAGACAGCAATACGATTAGCTGCGAATAATGCATCAAATCCATTATCTGTAATTATTACGCAATAATCCGCATAGTTCAATGGAGCAGCAAAACCTCCACAAACTACATCACCTAATACATCGAATAAGATAATATCATATTCGTAAAATGCATTTAATTCTTTCAACAATTTCACAGTCTCCCCTACCACATATCCCCCACATCCGGCTCCTGCGGGTGGGCCCCCTGCTTCTACACAATCTACCCCTCCATAACCCTTGTGAATTACATCTTCGGGCCAAATCTCCTCATAATGATAATCCTTGGACTGCAAAGTATCTATAATTGTAGGTATCAGAAATCCTGTAAGAGTAAAAGTACTATCGTGTTTGGGATCACATCCGATTTGTAATACCTTTCTGCCACGTCTTGCTAAGGCGATTGAGATATTACAGCTAGTCGTTGATTTACCAATTCCGCCTTTTCCGTAAACTGCTATTTTCACCTCTAAATCTCCCGTTATTAATTAATAATCATAAGAATTTAATCCTCTTCTCCGTTCCAGAATGAAAAGGGTTAAGTGGTAGTAATAGGAATAATAGATCCGGTCATACCAGTAGTTTAACTCTCCACCTATCCTAAGATGGTATCTATGTATACATCTAAATATCCAACATATGGATAGCAGAAACATACGTATCTTTATCTAACCTATCTTATTGTGTTCCGCACATAAACCGTTCATTCCTATTCCTTGTCGTAACGACGAGGGAAAATAGTGCAAAGAATTACATTCTTGATCATTCATCCCAAATGAAGGAAATAGGGAGAAAGATAAAAGAACAGATATTGTTCTCTAAAATAGATTATGAATTCATTAATTCATAGAACAGATCATATCCAAAATTCATAGAACAGATCATATCCAATTTTTATTTTTATATGGATTCGTTGATGTGAGATTTTGACTAATCTCTCATTCTCTGTATCGATAGATCGATCTTTTATGTCCCCTTGCAATTCTTCGTCCCCTTCCCTTCTCTCCATCCCCTCCGTCCCCCTGTTCTCTTTCTGTTCTTCCTTCCCCTTTCTATTCCCCCTTCCTCCATTTTGGATTCATTTCATTATAGATAGATAGATATCTATCTATCTATATGGAACATATATAGAACTGATATTCCATCATTCAAAAAAGGATTCTTCTTAAAATGAAATGCTGAGAAAGAAAATACAGATAAAAAAGAGTGATTGATCAGGTAGAATTACAATCATTGAAGTAATGACGGTACGATCGCTGATATGGATTCCTCTCACTTCAGCACTTCCCACCACTTTATCTTTATCTACCAAAATCACCGGGCAGATCGGATCTAATCTCACGTATCCCAGCATTCAACCAGCCCATGATCCGAAGGCTATACAGCATGGAGCGGGCAGAGAGATGAAAGGGCCGACAGGGGGACCTTCTCCTGCTTGATCGAAATCAATTCTATGATCGAATAGCAGTTCCAAGTGCCATGATGTCCGCTTCGTTTCACTCAATGAAGGGCTCGGACAG